AATAGAATTAGTCCCATCTTATTATGAACCGAAAGGGGCTGGTATTTTTCCAAGAAATCTCTAGCCAACCTTCCCGCAAGAGGTTTTTCTTAACACCAATGAATTCTATTAATGCTAGAGGAAAACGATAGCTCCAAGAATTTCTTTGTTCTCAACGCCTCCTATTTAGAGGAATTAGCCACTTCAACGATCTTTGATGGTTATAGGGGTATCCAAAGTACAAACCTGATGGTTGTTTGTTATCCCAACCATTCTTCCCAGCCCTGATACCGATCAGGAAAGGGCTAATTTCTAACAAAGTTTTTCTCTTGTTGATTCCTATTTCTAGGTGTAGTGCTTTTCTCCCCTATGCTGCCTATTGGTACTAGTAGAGTAGGATTGGCCTGTAATACAGAACCTATCCTGTAGGTGTAACCTTTCGCTCAATACTCAAATCTACAATTGAAGCATCTGAGGCCGCATCAATCGAGGATACACGACAGAAGGAATTGTTAGTTCACCTCACCTTCCCCAAGCGTGGGTTTCCTTTACTAATTTTGTTCTCTCTATGTGAACCCCCTCTCTTTCTCGTAAGACTGAGGTGTAGGTAGGGCTAAAAAAAAACAAAAAAAAAAGAGTCAAATCGCACCATCTCTATAATAAGTAAATGCCCTTTTTTCCCCTGAGGTTGTCGGAATTATTCGCAATAAAATATTGGCTACAATTGAAGAGGTCTTATCAATGAAATTTCCATTTATACGGGATCTAGGCATAATTCCCAACCCATTCTATATAGAATTGTTTTCATTTCTTCACAAAATAACATAAAAACAAACACATTCGATTCTTATAAATCGATCGATCCATATGCTCTAAATGGATAAGAGAGGTATGGATTTTCCGCTCAGCTCAAATTATCTCCTTTTCCTTCTGTTTGGACAAGAAGAGATATGAAATATTTGACTAAGATTGGATTTCATTCCACTTTTCTATTTCTCAACAATAACTTCTCTCATCAGCTATTTCGCGTTTTCAAAGTCATTAATTGTCTCATACCCTTTTTTAGATTTCGATTGTATGGCGTAGCGTACCTTATGCAAACAGAATTCTAGGGTTCCTCTATTTTATTATGGAATAAGAAGAATTCTTCCATTCTCTTTTTCTTTGGTTTGGGGAAAACCCAAACTAAAACTTTTCGAGGGAGCGGAATTCCTAGTAAAAAAATCCTGGATCCTTCCACTTAGATGAAAAGGCATTTTTCCAATAGAACCATGGAACCCCCGAGCCGTTGTGGTTGTACCTGTACTGCAGGAATAGGAAAACTCGCTATTCACTTAGTTTATTTTCCATAATAAGATTATGTAGGAGAGATGGCCGAGCGGTTCAAGGCGTAGCATTGGAACTGCTATGTAGACTTTTGTTTACCGAGGGTTCGAATCCCTCTCTTTCCGTTTCTCTTAATTGATCAACGTTAACGATCACAATGTATCAAATCAAATAACAATTTATTCCAGCAATAATACCTTTATTTAATAGAAATTTTTTCTAGTAAATTACTGTGGTATGTAAAATACACATAGAGGAAAGAACAAAAAAGAAAAAAGGATCCTAGGGTTAATCCATTTATGCTAGTTGAATGGGAAAATACGAATTAAGGGCCTTAGGTCGATTTAGTTCGGGGAAAGGGGAAGGGGAAGAAAATTCTATGAACTTTTCCTTTTTTCGTTAAGTTCAAGTCTGACGAGAGTAATATTCTACAACTAACAACTCATTTATTTTGAGACCGACCCACTTCCTATCTAGGATTTTTTTAACTAGTCCTTTATATTGCAATGTGTCAATCGTCAAATGCTTTGGCAATTTCCCCGGGTCGGATGAAGCAATAGAATTTTGAATCAGACGTTTTGATCTTTGGTTATCCTTCGTAGTAATAATATCTCGGGGTTTGCAACGAAAACTTGGTATATCGACTATACGACCATTAACTAAAATATGTCTATGGTTAACTAATTGCCGGGCCCCAGGAATGGTTGAAGCCATACCCAATCGAAAAAGGATATTATCCAAACGCATTTCAAGTAATTGTAGTAAAACCTGACCTGTTGACCTTTTTGCTTTTCCAGCGATATGTACATATCTAAGTAATTGTCGTTCTGTCAGACCATAATGAAAACGCAATTTCTGTTTTTCTTGAAGACGAATACGATATTGCTCTTTTTTCCCAGAATGGAATTTCTTTTTCAGATTACTTCCGGATTTAGGTGTTTTTCTAGTGAGTCCTGGTAAAGCTCCCAGACGGCGTATTTTTTTTAAACGAGGTCCTCGATAACGGGACATGAAGACTCCTTGTTTATTTTATTGAAATTTCATTTTACACAATTAATTTCATTGTATTTACATTACAGAATACATCAAAATTAAAACTGAATTAAACTAAAGGATAAACAGAGTAAAATCTACTAAAGTACCACAAAAAATGGAATTTCATCAACATCTGGATTTTTTGTATATATATTATTTATTTTATTGTTTTGTATCTAGCAAAATTGTAAGGTAGAACCACATAATAGATCCTGGATTCTCCATTTAATTCGGAGAAAAAGAGAGATTCTTGTTCATGGAACATCGATATAGAAAAAAGCCGACTATCGGATTTGAACCGATGACCCTCGCATTACAAATGCGATGCTCTAACCTCTGAGCTAGGTGGGCTTACATAACAGAAATAGTGTAACAAATAGAAATATGTATAGTATAGGAAATCCGTAAAATGTCAGATCTTAATTATTAATCTTAGCTATTAACTAGTTCGAAATTGGAAGTTCTACTTAGAAAAAAATACTAGAACTTCATAAAGATAAAGTTAACTTGATATGCTTAACTGGAGGATATCCTTAAATAGGATTATAGAAATTTTTGAACTTTCTTTTTATTTCTCTAATTCACAAATTGATTTTTCTAATAGAATAGAATCTATTCCAATTTCGAATTTCTATATTGAATTTGATTTCAGATATTTTCAATTTGATATGGCTCGGATGAGTAATCTAATACATAGAAAAGAATAATATATATGATGAAAGATATAATAAAGAGAAAATGCGAATTTCTTGGCATTTTCATTCGATCATTATAGACATTTTTTGAGATATTTTGTTTTTTTTTGTTATTTATTAATAATTTAATGATTAATATTTCACTAAGGAGAACATAGAATCATAGCAAATGAAATTGCTAATTCTGATTAGAAAAAAAAGAATGAATATCAAGCGTTATAGTATGATTTTGAATACTCTAAAAAAGAAAGGCGGGGGGGGGGGTGGGGGAGAGAAAAACTTTTGGATATATTGATTCGGATTGAATTGCAAATACATCAACGATAGAATCAATTCAATTCTGAATTGCAATAAGCAGGGTCTGTCAAATAGAGACGAACTGCTAGACTACGTCGAGTAATGAATTCAACGATTCCAAAAAAAACTAAGAGATGGATGAAATTACACAAGGAATCCAGGTCTCAATCAAAGAAAAGGAAAATGGGGATATGGCGAAATCGGTAGACGCTACGGACTTGATTGTATTGAGCCTTGGTATGGAAACCTGCTAAGTGGTAACTTCCAAATTCAGAGAAACCCTGGAATTAAAAAAGGGCAATCCTGAGCCAAATCCGTGTTTTGAGAAAACAAGTGGTTCTCGAACTAGAATCCAAAGGAAAAGGATAGGTGCAGAGACTCAATGGAAGCTGTTCTAACGAATCGAGTTGATTACGTTGTGTTGGTAGTGGAACTCTCTCTAAATTTAGAGAAAGTAAGGGCTTTATACATCTAATACACACGTATAGATACTGACATAGCAAACGATTAATCACGGAACCCATATCATAATATAGGTTCTTTATTCTTTTTTAGAATGAAATTAGGAATGATTATGAAATAGAAAATTCTGAATTTTTTTAGAATTATTGTGAACCCATTCCAATCGAATATTGAGTAATCAAATCCTTCAATTCATAGTTTTCGAGATCTTTTAAAAAGTGGATTAATCGGACGAGGATAAAGAGAGAGTCCCATTCTACATGTCAATACTGACAACAATGAAATTTCTAGTAAAAGGAAAATCCGTCGACTTTATAAGTTGTGAGGGTTCAAGTCCCTCTATCCCCAAACCCTCTTTTATTCACTAACTATAGTATTTATCCTCTTTTTTTCTTTTTATCAATGGGTTTAAGATTCATTAGCTTTCTCATTCTACTCTTTCACAAAGGAGTGCGAAGAGAACTCAATGGATCTTATGCTGCTATTCATTGAATAGATTTCTTTTTTATTATAGTATCGGCAAGGAATCTCGATTATTAACTCTATTTTTAAGTATTATTAAGTAAGCCATGCACAATGCATAGGATTACCCCCCCCCTCATTTCCAAATTTAGAATTTGGAATACTTTATTGATTTTTTAGTCCCTTTAATTGACATAGATACAAATACTCTACTAGGATGATGCACAAGAAAAGGTCAGGATAGCTCAGTTGGTAGAGCAGAGGACTGAAAATCCTCGTGTCACCAGTTCAAATCTGGTTCCTGGCACAGAAAAAAAAGGATCTACCGAATAGGTATTGATACAAATACCTCGAGATGGGTTGGGATACATATTCGTTAATAATATAGATAGAGTATGATTTATTCATCTAAGTAGATAAATCTCTAAATAGAGGCACTTCTTTTTCTTTTTAGAGAAGGGTAAAAATTTCTGGTTCTTTTCTTTATGGTACAGAAGGAGGTGAGATTAGGTTACCTTTTCTTCATTTTTGCATTTCTTAATTTTGTATTCCGCTATTCCGACGAATATTTATTTATTCTTGCTTATCTTATCTTACTTTCCTAGCTGTTCTAAGTAATGCGCGCGGTACAAAGTTCGTGGTAGGGAACTTCTTTGAGTCATCGTATTTTTCTGTTCATACGAAGGAAATGAATATGTGATTTTCCAAATTGGAGAATCGAAATGAAGCCCTTTTTTGCTCAGT